ATATATATTTAATTATTTATTTATATTTAATTTAATATATATATATATATAACTCCTACTTTAATAGTAGGAGTTATATATATAATAAATATATAATTATATATATATATATAAGTGTTATTATATATATATAAAAAAGAAAAATATTTAAATAAGATACAAAAATTCCTATCAAAAAAAAAAAATAAGTTTTTTTTTAATTTTTTGATTTTTTTTTTAAAAAAAAATTAATTTTTTTTTTATTAAAGATTTAAGCTAATTTTTAATAAATATATGTTAAGTGACTTTTAAATTTTAGGTAAATCATAACATTTTTAACATTTTTTTTATCCTAAATATGAAAGAAATTTAACACTTAATGATTTTTTATAAAAATACACAATAAAAAATAAACAATTTTTTTTATCCTAAATATGAAAGAAATTTAACACTTAATGATTTTTTATAAAAATACACAATAAAAAATAAACAATTTTTTTTATCCTAAATATGAAAGAAATTTAACACTTAATGATTTTTTATAAAAATACACAATAAAAAATAAACAATTTTTTTTATCCTAAATATGAAAGAAATTTAACACTTAATGATTTTTTATAAAAATACACAATAAAAAATAAACAATTTTTTATCCTAAATATGAAAGAAATTTAACACTTAATAATTTTTTATAAAAATACACAATAAAAATAAACAATTTTTTTAAAATCTATAAAAATATTCTAATGTTAGGTAAATAAAGGAGGTTATAATAACATAACATAAAATTATTAGGATGATGCCTGATTAAAGGGTTATTTTGATGTAATAAATTATGTTTAATAAACTCTTCCTACACTTTTAAATAAAAATTTAATCCGTAAATTTCAAAAATTCACATGCAAAACACTTAAATGTAAAAGAAAAATAAGCTAATTTAAGCTATTGGACTCATAATTCAAATATAGATTTAATCTTTTTTCTAATAAAAAATTACTTTTGAATCCTATCTCCGCTGTATTTAATTTCAATTTTATTCGCCATTTCTTCTTATTCATGAATAATAATATGAATCGGAATAGAAATAAATTTATTAATTTTTTTATTTATTATATTAAAATCTAAAATATTTAATTCTTCAGAAAGAAGAATAAAATATTATATAATTCAAGCAGTAGGATCAGTAATATTTGTATTTTCAATTTCTACACAAAAAATTTATTTTAGAGAATATTTTCTAATTAATGCTTTAGTACCCCCCTTAGCATTAATAATAAAAAGCGGAACTGCCCCGTTTCACGCTTGAACCCCTGAAATTGCTTTAAATATAAATTTTACCAGACTTTTTTTATTCCTTACAATGCAAAAAATTATTCCCCTATTAATTATTTGCTCCTCATGAAATTACTGACTTATATGAATTATTCTTATTAACATACTAGTAGGAGCGGTTGGAGGGATCTCCCAATCTTCAATCAATAAAATACTAGTATATTCTTCTATTAATAACATTGGATGAATTTTAATAAGATCTTTAGAATCATTGTTCATATTTTACTTTTATTTTTTTATTTATTTAATGTTAAATATGTACATTTTGATTATAATATCAAATATAAAAATCAAATGAATTTCTCAAATTAAATCCCAAAACATTTTTAAAAAAATCTCTTATGGAAGTTTAATAATTTCTTTTAGAGGGCTCCCCCCCTTTATAGGTTTTATCCCAAAATGAATTATTTTAAAAAAAATATGTTCAATTATACCTTTAACTTCGATTCTAAGCATCTTAATTTCTGTTTTTAGATTATTTTTTTATATAAAAATATCAACAAAAATATTATTATCCTCAAGATTTTCTAAAAAATGGAAAATTAAAACAAAAAATTCATGTTTTATTATTTTAGTAATTAACTTGTGTAGCTTCCCCTTATTTTTTATACTAACTTAAAATCTTAAGTTAATTAAAAACTATTAGCCTTCAAAGTTGAAATTGAAAATATCAGATTTTGAAAATTTCTACTAATATTATTGTACCTTTAAATTTGCAATTTAATATCATAAATTTGAATAAGAAATTTCTTTTAATAAAGAAACATCAGTTTATAAAAGAATTTACAGTTCCCCGCTTTAATTCAGCCACTTTATTCATGAATTGAATTACAAGAACTAATCATAAAACAATTGGAATTTTATATTTTATTTTTGGTATTTGATCAGGACTTATCGGATTATCTTTAAGTATAATTATTCGATTAGAGCTTAGCCAATCTTCCCCAGTTCTTCTTAATGATCAAATTTATAATACCATTGTTACAGCACATGCTTTTATTATAATTTTTTTCATAACTATGCCAATTATTATTGGAGGATTTGGAAACTGATTAGTACCTTTAATAATTGGAGCCCCAGACATAGCTTTCCCACGATTAAATAACTTAAGATTTTGATTATTAGTCCCATCACTATACTTACTATTAATAAGCAGTTTAGTAGACCAGGGGGTGGGGACAGGATGAACAGTTTACCCCCCTTTATCTAACTCATTGTTCCACAGAGGATACTCTGTAGATTTAGCTATTTTCTCTCTCCATTTAGCTGGAATCTCTTCTATTTTAGGGGCTATTAATTTTATTACTACAATTATTAATATACGAAGAAATATATACTCTCTAGAAAAATTACCTTTATTTGTGTGATCAGTATTAATTACAGCTATTTTACTTCTTCTTTCTTTACCTGTGTTAGCAGGAGCTATCACAATACTCCTTACTGACCGTAATTTAAATACATCTTTTTTTGACCCTTGTGGAGGAGGAGACCCTATTCTTTACCAACATTTATTTTGATTTTTTGGACACCCTGAAGTTTATATTTTAATTTTACCAGGTTTCGGCTTAATTTCACACATTACAATTCAAGAAAGAGGAAAGACATCTGCCTTTGGTTCTTTAGGAATAATTTACGCTATATTATCTATTGGAATTTTAGGGTTTATTGTTTGAGCTCATCATATATTTACAGTAGGAATAGATGTAGATTCTCGAGCTTACTTCACATCTGCTACAATAATTATCGCTATCCCCACTGGTATTAAAATTTTTAGCTGACTCGCAACAATTTTTGGTATAAAAATAAATTTTTCCCCAAGTTTAATTTGATCTTTAGGATTTATTTTTTTATTTACCCTAGGAGGACTCACAGGTGTAATTTTAGCTAATTCTTCAATTGACATTATCCTTCATGACACTTATTATGTAGTAGCACATTTTCACTATGTGTTATCTATAGGGGCTGTATTTGCAATTATTGCAAGATTTATTAATTGATTTCCTCTTTTAACAGGATTAATTATAAATAAAATTTTATTAAAAGCACAATTTTTAAGTACTTTTATTGGAGTAAATTTAACATTTTTCCCTCAACATTTTTTAGGTTTAATAGGGATGCCTCGACGATACTCTAACTACCCAGATTTACTTCTATCTTGAAATATTCTCTCTTCTATTGGATCTATAATCTCTTTATTTTCAGTTATTTTTTTTTTAATCATTATTTGAGAATCTTTAATTGTTAAACGAATAATAATCTTTAATACTAATTTTAAAATAATGGAATGAATACAAAATTTTCCACCAATAGAACATAGTTACTCAGAAATTCCCTCATTAATAAATAAATATTAAAACTAAACTAATGTGTCAGATTTAATGTATTAAATTTAAGATTTAAGTATGAAACTCACATTCCTTTAGTAATCGACTGAATAAAAATTTCTTTATCTGATAATGCCTCCCCAATTATAGAACAATTAATTTTATTTCATGATTACAGCATACTTATTATTGTAAGAATCCTATCTATTGTATCTTTTTTTATAATTAAAATAATAATAATAACTAACTTCTTTTCAACAAAAATTTTAGAAAATCAAATACTAGAACTCATTTGAACACTTATCCCCACAATTGTATTAAGATTTATCGCATTGCCGTCATTACATTTATTATATTTAATAGATGAAATCAACAACCCACTCCTTACAATTAAAATTATTGGACACCAATGATATTGAAGATATGAATATAATGATTTTAATAACTTAGAATTCGATTCTTACATAATTTCCCCAAGAATTTTTCGTCTTTTAGAAGTTGATAACTCAACCCCAATCCCAGTAAATTGCCAAACACGATTAATTACAACTTCAAGTGATGTTTTACACTCATGGACAATCCCAGCTATAGGAGTAAAAATAGACGCAACCCCCGGCCGATTAAACCAAATTTCCGTATACCCTAGCCGTTCAGGAAAATTTTTTGGTCAATGTTCAGAAATTTGTGGAGCTAACCATTCTTTTATACCAATTGTTTTAAATGTAATCCCAGTAAAATACTTTATTTCTTGAATTAAAAATTTTAACTTATTTAGTGACTGAAAAGCAAGTAATGGTCTCTTAAACCAAAAAATGGTAAAAAGCAAATACCCTAAATGAGAAATTAGTTAAAATAATAATATTGAGTTGTCAAATCAAAGTTAAACAATTATTTCTTTATCCCTCAAATAGCCCCTATACCTTGAATTCTACTTTTAATAATAAGATTAATTACCTTAATGCTATTTATTACAATTATTTTTTTCACTTTTGAAACCAAAAAAAAAAATGTTAAAATCAACAACAACTCAAAATTCTTAATTAAATGATAATAAGTTTATTTTCTATATTTGACCCAGTAGCTCTTTTTTTTTTACCATTAAATTGAATTATAGTTTTTATTTCAGTAACACTTTTACCCACCCCTTTTTGAAAAATAAATTCTTATCCTTTAATTATAGTTAACTTAATCAACAAAATTTTAACAACAGAATTTAAAGCTTTATTTTCAATAAATATTTTAATTAAAGGCTCTACAATTTTACCAATTAGACTTTTCATATTAATTTTAATTAATAATCTATTAAGAAATTTTCCTTACACCTTCTGTTTAAGAGCCCATTTAAGATTTTCTTTATCACTTTCCTTACCTATTTGACTATCTATTATTATCTTTTATTGAATAAATATTACAAAATCAATATTAGCTCATTTAGTCCCTACTGGAACCCCTAGAATCTTAATACCTTTAATAGTAATAATTGAATTAACAAGTAATATTATTCGACCAATAGCCTTAGCAGTACGATTAACAGCTAATTTAATTGCAGGGCATTTATTAATAGCTTTACTAGGAAGCACTTTTAACCCGTCTTCTTATATATGTATATTAATTTTTATACTACAAGTTATATTCTTAAGATTCGAATTAATAGTTGGGGTCATTCAATCTTATGTATTTTCTGTATTAATAACCCTTTACTCAAGAGAAATATCATAATGAAAAATCACCAATTTCACCTAGTAGACCCCTCCCCATGACCAATAATTATTTCTTTTATTATTTTAAATTACACAAGAATAACTATTCTTTTTTTTAATACTAAAAAAATTTTACCAATAATAATAAATATAATTATAATCATTTTAGTTATATTAACATGATGAAAAGATATTAAACGAGAAAGCACATTTCAAGGACATCACACTCAATTAGTAATACAATCAATAAAATATGGAATATTATTATTTATTGTATCAGAAGTACTTTTTTTTGTTAGATTTTTTTGAAGATTCTTTCACCACAGACTAACCCCTACCCACGAACTAGGATTAAATTGACCCCCTAAAAATATTGAATCTTTTAACCCTTTAAATATTCCTCTAATAAATACAATCATTTTACTTAGATCAGGAATTTCAGTAACCTGAACTCATTCAAGCATCTGTTTAAACAACTTTAAAAATACTAAATTAAGATTAATTATCACTATTATATTAGGAATTTATTTTTCACTCCTTCAGTTTTTTGAGTACTACTACGCTCCATTTTCTATTAGAGATTCTGTTTATGGTAGAACATTTTTTTTAACCACAGGATTTCACGGAATTCATGTTATTATTGGAACACTTTTTTTAACTCATGTATTAACACGATTAATCAAAATTAATTTTTCTTCAACTCACCATTTAAGAATAGAAATAGCAATTTGATACTGACACTTTGTTGATGTCGTTTGACTATTCCTATATATCACTATTTATTGATGAGGTAAATAAACTAACCTATTAGTATAAAAATTACATCTAACTTCCAATTAGAAAATCTCTTGATAGATTAATATTACTTACCTTAATTTTTATTATTTCAATTATTATAATTATAATAATTATTATAAATGTAGTACCTATTATTAATATCCATAAAAAATTAGACCGAGAAAAAAATTCACCTTTTGAGTGTGGCTTTGACCCATTTTCTAAACCACGAAATAGATTTTCAATCCATTTTTTTTCAATTAGACTAATGTTCCTAATTTTTGACATTGAAATTACACTTTTACTACCAACCCCTATACTTTTAAAAAAAATCAATACAATTAATTGAATATTCACCACAAGTTTTATTATAAGTATTTTATTATTAGGAATCATAATTGAATGAAAAGAAGGATCAATAAATTGAAAATAAAAAGGGTTAAAGTTTAAAATTAAAACATCTAAATTGCAATTAGAAATTACAATTAAATATTGTTAACCTGAAAATAAGAAGTAAAAAAAATTACATTTAGTTTCGACCTAAACCCATGAATATAAAATTCCTTATTTTTTTTTGTGTAAAAGTCAAAAAGAGACAAATTATTGTTAATAATTTAAATGAATTTTATATTCTTACCCAAGGAGTTAAAGAGAAAGCTGCTAACTATCTCAAAGCAATTATTGTTGAACCCCCCCCCCTTTTGTAATTTATAAAAAATATTGCTTTTTCGCAGCGAAAAAGAGATCTTCCAAAAGTTTTACACTACCTTAATTTCTTCAAAATTATATTCTCTTTAAACTATCAGGAAAAATTAATACAGTTATAATAATTCTTACCCCTAAAATATTAAAAATTAGTGTATTCTCGGATCTTTTTTTTAAAAATAAAGAATATTTAACAATTAAATTTTTGTTGAATAATAAAATACCTTCCGCTCATCCTTGATCAAATAATTTTAATAAACAAAAACTTCATTTTATACTAATGCTCATACTTTTAGTTAAACTAGCAACATAAATAATTCTAAATAAAAGTCATTTCAAATTGATATTTAAATTTAATTGGCCATGCCAAATAATACCTGTAACTAAAATAATTAAAGGAAAAAATTTATAATAATCTAGACAAATTAAGTAAACCTCTGAGAACCCCCAATTTAATAATCCCCCACAAATTAAATTTAATAATCCTAGCCCTAAAATAGAATAATTTATCTTAAAGGAAGGAGACACTCATATAAACCATCTTGAATTTCTACATAAATAATATAAAATTCGAATACAATAAGAGATAGTGACTAAAGCTATTAAAATTATAAATACCCCTAACCCTACTCCTCCATATCTACATATACACAATTCAAGTAAACTATCTTTAGAATAAAACCCAGAAGAAAAAGGCACTCCTATTAATCTAAATAAAGAAATATTTAATCTTATTAAAATTAAAGGGTTTATAATTAAACTTCCTATTTTTCGTATATCTTGAGTTCCTAATCTTGCATGAATAATAAAACCAGTACATATAAAAAGAAGAGCTTTAAATAAAGCATGAATTAAAAGATGAAAAAAAGCAATATAAATATGACCTACAGATAAAATTATTAGTATAAACCCTAATTGGCCTAAAGTAGAATAAGCCACTAAACGCTTTAAATCATATTCTTGTAAAGCTCTCACCCCTGCAATTAAAATAGTAATTAAAGAAATAATTAATATAAAATTCATAATTTTACTTAACAATAAATTTTCATAAAATCGAATTATTATATAAATCCCTGCTGTCACTAAAGTTGAAGAGTGAACTAAAGATGAGATAGGGGTAGGAGCTGCTATAGCGGCCGGGAGCCATGTACTAAAAGGAAACTGGGCTCTTTTAGTAAAACAAGCAAATATAAAAAATAAAACACCTTCTACTGAATCTCAAAATATAAATATACCAGTTATACTTGACCAAACAATTGATATAATTAGTATTGTATCCCCAACTCGATTTGAGGCAGCGGTAATAAATCCAGAATTATAAGAACTTAGACTTTGATAATAAATTACTAAACAAAAAGAAATTAAACCTAATCCATCCCACCCTAAAACAACTCCTAAAATTCTAGGACTTAAAATTATAATAAGTATAAAAATAATAAAAAAAAAAGTTATTCATAAAAATCGTTGACATTCTTTACCTATATACTCTCTAGAATAAATTAAAATTAAAGAAGAAATGATTAAGACAGTATTTATAAAAAATAAAGAAACCCAATCAACATAAATAATAAAATTATAAAAAATTGAATTTGAGTTAAATAAAGTTAATTCTAAAAAAAAATGAAGTTTACCTCATAAAAAAATAGGAATAATAAATATAAAAAAGAATCTAAAACAAATCATAAAAAATGAAATTATAAAAAATTTTCTGTTAATCTTCAAAACTAAAATAAACAAATAATTTTTGATTCCACAAATCAACGTTTTCTTTAAACTACTTTAGCAAATACTTACAACACTTAAATCTAAAATTAACAAATTTAAAGGAATTCAATGTAACAACATTATTAATAACTCTTGAATAGAAAAACTTTTAAAAGAAAAAAATTGTCAATTTAGTGATTGTTGAGAAAAAGAGAATAAATAAATTCTGTATAAAGATCTAAAAATTCTAAACAAAATAATTAATAAATATAAATTTTTATTAAAAAGTAAAATTGATAAAAATAAAAAAATTTCCCCAGGTAAATTTAAACAAGGAGGAAACGAGATATTTGAAGCACAAAATAAAAACCACCATAATCTACAAATAGGTATAATTATAATAAACCCTTTGTTTATAATAATTCTTCGGGTTATTCTACGATTATATGTTAACCCTAAAAGACAAAAAAGCCCCGAAGAACAAAACCCATGCCCTACTATTATTATTAAACTCCCATTTAATCCAGAAATTTGTAAAGTTAAAAGACCAGATAACACAATTCTTATATGAATAATTGAAGAATAGGCAATTAATAATTTTAAATCTCTTTGTATAAAACAAATTAAACTTAAAATAATCCCCCCAATTAATCTAAATCTAATTAAAAATTGACCATTAATAAATAAAAAATCTCCTATCTTCAAACTTAACTTATAAACCCCGTATCCTCCTAATTTAAGTATTACCCCTGCTAAAATTATAGACCCAAAAACTGGAGCCTCTACATGAGCCCGTGGTAATCAATAATGTAGCCCCACTATAGGAAATTTAACTATAAAAGCTATTATAAACATAAAAAAATTTAATAAATTATTATTAAAATTAACTAAGATATTTATATAATAAATTTTTAAAAGAAGAGGTAAAGAAAAAAATATAGTATACAAAATTATATAAAACCCTGCCTCTATTCGATCAGGTTGATACCCTCACCCAAATAAAATTAATAAAATAGGAATTACTCTCATTTCAAACCCTAAATAAAAAACAATTAAAGTATCTCTAAAAAAAGCTAAATATAATCTAATTAAAAGTCAAATAAAAATAAATAATAACTCTTGACTTTTTAATTCCTCAGTAACAGATATTAATATTATAATTAATAGCCAAATAGTCAATCAAATAAATAATAACTTAGTGTAAGGCTCCCCTCCCTCATTAATAAAAAAAACTATAAATAAAATATAAATTATTATTCTGTAAGTAACAATAAATCAATCTTTTAATACCACTACAAATAAGATACCTAATAAAATCTCTAACATATAAAAATAAAACTGCTCTGTAAGTAATCTCTACCGTTATTACGTACAAATAAAGTTAACAGTACTAGCCCTATGACAGCTTCACATACTATCACAATAATAAAATAAACAATAATAGAAAAATCGTATATCATCATACAAAAAAAAAAAATTAAATATAATATTATAGTCAATGTTATAAATTCTAACACTATTAAAAATATTAATAAATGATTTTTTTTAAAAAATAAAATAAAAGCTCTAAAATAAAATATAAAACATAAAATTATTAACAAAGTTAAAGTAGTTTAAAATAAAACATTGATCTTGTAAATCAAAAATAAATTATTCTTTAATTCAGCAAAATAATAAACTACAACTTTAGTCTCCAAAACTAATATTTTAAATTAAACTACTTGCTGCATTCTTTTAAAAATATATTTAATAATTTCTTTCTTTAACTCGCTATTTTTATTCTACTCTCTAAACCCTATTCTTATAGGGGCCACTCTTTTAAATCAAACAATTATAATTTGTTTGATTTCCCGAATAATAATAAACTCTTCTTGAATCCCTTCAACAATTTTTTTAGTAATAGTAGGAGGTTTAATAATTATTTTTATTTATATAACAAGAATTTCCTCTAATAAAAAATTAACCTTACTTAAATTAAATAAATTTTATAAAATTACACCCTTAATAATTTTCTTATTATTTATATTTAATAATAAATCAATTAAATTTAAAGAATCTTTTCAATTAATAGATGAATTTAATTTAGAATTTACCAATTTATTTTTACCTATAAATATTATTACATCTAATTTTATATTTATCTATTTATTAGTTATATTAATTATTATAACTGAAATTTTAAGTTCTACAAAAGGTCCTATGCGCAAAAAATACTAATGATAAAAGTAACTAAAAAAAACTCAATTCTTTTAAATCCTATTTATTCATCACTTATTAATCTACCTACCCCATCAAATATTAATATTTTCTGGAACTTTGGATCCCTTTTAGGGTTAATATTAATAATCCAAATTTTATCAGGATTATTTTTAGCTATACATTTTACTGCTAATACTTCTTTTGCTTTTGAAAGTGTAATTCATATCTGTCGAGATGTAAATAATGGGTGATTAATTCGTATTTTACATTCAAATGGTGCTTCATTATTCTTTGTATTCATTTACTTACATATTGGACGTGGAATTTATTTTAATTCCTCACAATTAAAAAAAACATGAATCTCAGGGGTTTTAATTTTATTTTTACTCATAGGAACAGCTTTCATAGGATATGTATTACCTTGAGGTCAAATATCCTTCTGAGGAGCTACTGTAATTACAAATTTACTTTCTGCTATTCCTTACCTAGGGGATACTTTAGTAATGTGATTATGAGGGGGTTTCGCTGTTGATAACCCAACTCTTAACCGATTTTTCACTATTCACTTCCTACTTCCTTTTATTTTATCAGCAATAATTATTGTCCATTTAATTTTCCTACATGAAACAGGGTCATCTAATCCTTTAGGAACCCCAATAAATAATGATAAAATTCCTTTTTATCCTTATTTTTTAGTTAAAGATATTTTAGGATATATAATCTTTATTTTATTATTTATTTTTTTGTTAATATATTACCCGTATATACTCAACGACCCAGATAATTTTATTCCTGCAAACCCTTTAGTAACCCCTATCCACATCCAACCTGAATGATATTTTTTATTTGCGTACTCTATTTTACGAGCCATCCCCAATAAATTAGGGGGAGTAATCGCTTTAATTTCATCAATTTTAATTTTATTAATTTTATCTATATTACCTCAAAGCTATATCAAAGGACTACAATTTTACCCTTTTTCTCAACAATTATTTTGATTATGAGTTAACATCATAATTTTATTAACTTGAATCGGAATAAAACCTGTAGAACAACCATATATTGTTATCAGACAATTACTTACAATAATATATTTTATTTCCTTTATCAACATCCCTTTGTCCCAAATTTTTTGAGATAAAATTTTAAATTAAGTATAATAATTTATATAAAATATTTACCTTGAAAGTAAAAAAAAGAAAATCTACTTTATACTTAACTTAAATTTACCGAAAGGTAGGGTCCTACCTTAGAAACAAATTCTAAGGTAGAACATAATTAAATTTAAAGAAGAAGTTAAATAACTTTTTCAACATATACTTATAAGTTTATCATACCGATACCGAGGTAAACTTCCACGAATAATAATAATAAACCCAGAAATAAACACAATTTTTAAAAAAAAAGTTAAAGATTCTAAAGATCTTCCTATAAAAAAAATTCTAAGAATTAATCTAGCAAATAAAATTCTTAAATATTCAGATAAGAAAATAAAAGCAAAGCCTCTCCCTCCATACTCAACATTAAACCCAGAGACCAGCTCGGACTCCCCTTCAGAAAAATCAAAAGGAGTCCGATTTAACTCAGCTAAAAAAGAAACTATAATTATAAGAAAAATAGGAAATATAAACCATAAAAATCAAGTTCTTACCTGTATTAAACTTAAATCTAATAAATTTATAGAATTAAAAAAATATAAAGAACATAAAATAAGTAAAAAAAATCTAACCTCATAAGAAATAGATTGAGCAACAACCCGTAAACACCCTAAAATAGAATAAGAAGAATTAGAACTTCACCCAGTTATTATAACCCCATAAACAGAAAAACTTATAACACAAAAAACAAGTAAAATTCTAAATTTTCATCTTAAAATAATATAAAAATAGGGAAATCTAACCCAAACAAATACTCTAACAACAAAAGAAATAAAAGGACTAACTCAAAAAAGTTTAAAATTAGCTTTTAAAGGAAAAAAAAACTCTTTAGTAAATAATTTTACAGCATCTGAAAAAGGCTGAAATAAACCTCTTACCCCTACTTTATTAGGGCCTTTACGTAATTGAATATAACCTAATAATTTTCGCTCTAATAAAGTTACAAAAGCAACACTAATTAAAGAAAAAACTATTATAAAAAAAAAACACAAAAAATTCATTAGTATTTCTACTTGTAATTTTTCTCACATAAATAAATCCTAAATTTAACACATTAATCTGTCAAAATAGACAAATTAATATAATTCTATAAAGATTAATAAAAATTAAAATAATTGGTCCTTTCGTACTAAAAAACTTATATTTTTAAAAGATAGAAACCAACCTGGCTCACGCCGGTTTGAACTCAAATCATGTAAAATATTAAAGTCGAACAGACTAGAAAAAATTAGCTTCTCCACCAAAATTTAATTTAATTCAACATCGAGGTCATAATCTTTTTCATAAATTAGAACTTTTAAAAAAAATTATGCTGTTATCCCTAAGGTAATTTCATCTTATTATCTTAAATTTTAGGATCCTCCAATCATTTATAAATGAAAATAAAAATAAAAGTTCATTTTATTGTCACCCCAACAAAAAAATTTTTACTCATAAATATTTTTAAATTCTATAGGGTCTTATCGTCCCTTTAAAATAAATATGTATTTTTACATATGCCCTAAATTAAAAAATCTTATAATTAAAAAAGTAAATTTTCTGTTCAACCATTCATTCCAGCCTTCAATCAAAAGACTAATGATTATGCTACCTTTGTACAGTCAAAATACTGCAGCTATTAACTAAGCATTGAGCAGGTTATACCAAAAACATATCTCCCCCAGAAATGTTTTTGATAAACAGCCAAAAATTAATTTTGCCGAATTCTTAAACTATAATTTTTATTCTACTAATTTAATCATTTTTATTTTATTAAAATAATTCAAATTAAACAACTTTTATCCCCATCAAAGTGTATAACTAAATTTTTAATAAAATTAAATTAATTATTAAATACTATAATTTTATAGATAACTCTAAACTTAAAAAATTATTTTATAATAAAAATCTATAAATCTTTTTTTTAGCTTATCCCAAAAAAAATTAATTAAATATAAAAATTAATTTTCAAAATATTTAAAATTGATTAAATCAATTATAAAGTAACTAGATATAAAAAATCTCCATTTTTTTCAAAACTAAATATATATTCCAATTAATAATGAAACATTAAAATTTTATTAATATTTAAATCTTTTATTTTCGAGAAAAAAAACTAATTCATTAATTTAAATTAACCCTGATACCAAAGGTACAATAAATAAAATTTTTATTAAACAAACTATGTCCCCTTCACAGCTTGTTTAACTTTATTTCTCACTTATCCCCTAATAAAAATTAATCAAAAGTAAAACCCTTAAGGTATCTTATTAACGTAAATAATAAACTTTATTTTTTAGCTATTTACTCAAATAATCCCAGGTACACTTTCCAGTACACCTACTATGTTACGACTTATCTTATTTTAAACAAGAGCGACGGGCAATATGTACATATTTTAGAATCTAATTTCATACTAACACTTTACATATAAATTTACTACTAAATCCCATTTTAAATCTAAAATAATTAAATTATCCATTCATCATAATTAAAGTAATCCATTTTAATCTTTTAAAAACTGCACCTTGATCTAACATAAATTCAATAAAAAGTTTTGAAAATTATTTTTTAATATATTCATGACAACGGTATACAAATTAAATAATAAAAGTAAATAAAAGTTGTGGGTTATCAATTAATAAACAGATTCCTCTAGTAAGATAAAATACCGCCAAATTTTTTGAGTTTAAAGATAATAACATATACTACTCCAATAAATTTACATTTAAATAATAGGGTATCTAATCCTACTTTTTACATTAATTTCTTAAATTACTTATTATAAAAATACTTTTAAAAATTAAATTTTACCTAAAAATTATAAAAATTATTTTAAAATTGCAAAGTATTAATTCATTTTAAAAATTTTCCTAGTTTAATTGTATAACCGCAACTGCTGGCACAAAATTTGTTAAACTTAAATTCTATTTATATATCTAGTTTTCACTATAAATTAATAATAATAATTATTGCTTTTTTCATATCAAATAGAATTACACAACAATTTACATAAAAAAAAAAGAGATAAAAAATCAGTTTACCAAAATAAAATATTATTAAATGAACCTCCTTTATTTACCTAACATATTTATAATTTCCCCTTAATAAAATAAAAACTAACCAGTAATCAAAGTGAAATAAGATTTAGACTCTTTAGTTTTTTTTTTGACCTTCAAAAACTAAAGAGTCCTTAAAATATTTATATATAAAATATTATTTTAATAAAATTTATAATTTATAATATAAAATATACTATTATATATATATATATATATATATATATATATATATATATATATATATATATATATATATATATATATATATATATATATATATATATATATATTATAAAATATATATATATATATATATATATATATATATATATATATATATATATATATATATATATATTAATTATA